CCACATCCTTACACACACAGACACACCTTGCGCGTGGCAGTTGTCATGCGGCACGACAATGTACTATTATATGTTTAATAATCATTAATCGTATATCAACTATTATATTATATGTTTAATAATCATTAATCGTATATCAACTATTATATATGTATTACCAACGTTAACGTATAATATAACATACTATGTATAATCCCCATTCAAATATTTACACCAAGCTTATCTTGTCATAAATAAATGTAAACGTACATGTTAATGACTCAACCATAATTGATCTTCCAATAATAATGAATGGCACCGCCCATATTATGAATACTCGATTGTACCTTCTCTTGCTTGCGTATACTCAGACCTCAAACCTAAGTGAGTCCAACTGGATCTTCCAAATTACTCAATCCTACCCACGATCCTGTAATGACTCTCCTCTAATAAAGAAATACCTTACACCTGAAATAATTACATAACCCCTTTACCACTTCCCTGCATGTTTCATTCATATTATCAAGGTAAGACCTTCACTTGCATAAGATCACGAATAACTATTTCACCAAGCTTCCTTAATCCTCTACCATGGACAACTAATAATGAGCATAACTTGCTTAATTGCACTAAATATTATTATCAACATAAATAAGCCAGTCCACAACACTGAATAATTGTACATGACGTGTACTCACCCATACAATCGTACCCCCGTCAACCACAATTGGATCAGGCCTAACTCGTTGGTCACTTTCTATGGGTCCACGATTGAAGAGTAACAGTTCTGGCCCTTCAGGAGGTTACTGACGGATGTGAATCTATGGGCATATATTGTTTGATCGAACATACGGTGCGTTCTAAAGAATAACCCTCCTATGCGTTAAGTACCTACCTCCTAGGTTCCAGCCACTCATGACAGCGAGAACACCTGGTAATTTTTATATGGGGAATGCGATCACCAGCAGTATTTTTTTTTCGCTGGGGAAAAAAAAATTCGGCCATCTACATATAAATCAAAGGTTGTACATAATATATGCAGGATCTTTTTAACAATGCATATTTAAAACTCCACACACGATAATGTAATCTTCATTATTCAAATGGCTTACTACTTATAACTAAGGTGGGGCTAATTATGCAGACTGTTCCCACGGCATAAATAATTGTAATCTTCATTATTCAAATGGCTTACTACATATAATTAAGGTAGGACTAATCATGCAGGTCACACTTCATCAACATAATCACTTGTATGCTGCATTTTAATTAATGCTAAAATGACATAATGTAAACTCACCATAACTGATATTCCCCCCGGGGTCTCATTGAGATTTTAATAATATTTTTTTTTTTCAATACCCCCCCCTTTCCCCCCCCACATGCTAAATCCATATAGTTGGCCTTAAAACCCCCCCCAAAATTAAGGTTTATAAAAATATTACCCATGGGGGCCATATGGGCCCCCCCACCCAATTAGGGCCTATAAAAATGTTAATGTGTAGGCCCCCCGTGAATTGAATTGAATTGAATTGAATTGAATTGAATTGAATTGAATTGAATTGAATTGAATTGAATTGAATTGAATTGAATTGAGTTGAATTGAGTTGAATTGAGTTGAATTGAGTTGAATTGAGTTGAATTGAGTTGAATTGAGTTGAATTGAGTTGAATTGAGTTGAATTGAGTTGAATTGAGTTGAATTTAAAAATCTTTTCTGTGTATAAAAATCTTTTCTGTGTATAAAAATCTTTTCTGTGTATAAAAATCTTTTCTGTGTATAAAAATCTTTTCTGTGTATAAAAATCTTTTCTGTGTATAAAAATCTTTTCTGTGTATAAAAATCTTTTCTGTGTATAAAAATCTTTTCTGTGTATAAAAATCTTTTCTGTGTATAAAAATCTTTTCTGTGTATAAAAATCTTTTCTGTGTATAAAAATCTTTTCTGTGTATAAAAATCTTTTCTGTGTATAAAAATCTTTTCTGTGTATTTTTACACTATAAAATATTCCCCCCTGCGTGCGTCATAAAAATACGCCTACCTGCAGTCTATATATATCATAAAAATATTCCCCCCTGCGTGCGTCATAAAAATACGCCTACCTGCAGTCTATATATATCATAAAAATATTCCCCCCTGCGTGCGTCATAAAAATACGCCTACCTGCAGTCTATATATATCATAAAAATATTCCCCCCTGCGGTCTATATATATCATAAAAATATTCCCCCCTGCGGTCTATATATATCATAAAAATATTCCCCCCTGCGGTCTATATATATCATAAAAATATTCCCCCCTGCGGTCTATATATATCATAAAAATATTCCCCCCTGCGGTCTATATATATCATAAAAATCCCGCCTCAAATGCATGCGCCAAATTTTACGCATATAACAGGGGGGTCCGCATACTACATCCCCCAATATACCCCATGCTATATTAAATGTCCCCCCCTGGGCCGTATCGCCCCCTGTACAATACCCCCCCCCCCCGTCGCATAAAGCGCCCACTGATGATACTATACGGTATGTAAGGGCCTACTGAGCTGTGCTACATGTTATATAGTGCACCCACTGAGCTGTGCATGATACATGACGCCCACTGGCTGTACTACACATTCTATAATTATATCCCTCGTTTTTACTAAATATAGAGATGTATATACCCCTACACCCCCTGCATATTATTAATATTTCCATTGGGCCCATACTGCCCATAAAAATAAACACAGTATCCGATGACTCAAGACACACTTTCCATTATCTCCCGCCACATAACCACACTCCTCACTTCGTCACACCACACAGATATGCTTCCCACCCTCTCATATCATACAGGTGTGCTTCCCGCTCTGCTATTTAATCTTGTACATCATATAGACATGCTTCATGCCTCATCCCATGTCGTTACGTACCACATGAACATACTCCACACCCTCGCACATGGCATTACGCATCACACAAATATTCTTTTCACCATATCACACGACGTTGCTCATCATATAGAAAAACTTCATGCCCTATCGTATAATGTTGTACACGATGTAAATATACCTCACCCCTTATCATGTAATATTGTGTATAACATGAATTTACCGCCTCCTCTGCCGTGTGATATTGCATATCACACAGAAAAACTTCATACCCTATCACGTGATACTATTCATCATGTAAACACAATTCGTGCCCTAGCATCTGATTCCATGCATCATACAAATATGCTGCAAACCCTCTGTACTACTACATACCACAGGTCTCATTATACCCATGTAGGCATGCTATACCTTACCCCTTTATTACGTATAGCCCTTACATGCCCATGCAAACTGTCACACCCCTAATCTTTATACTGGAACATACCCCCTCCTAAGTCATATCATTCTATTCCCTATTTCCTCCCGCCGCAATCCTGTATATAAGACTTTCACGTAGCTTTTAAAGGAAAAGAGCCCTCCACTGGCCTTAGGCGCCAGCATCTCTTGGTGCAAGTCCAAGTAAAAGCTTCGCCCTGGTAGCTTAAATCAAAGCACTGGTCTTGTAAACCAGAGACTGTAGCCTAGACCCTACCCAAGGCTTCAAAACAAAAGGACTTTAACCTCTACTTCCGACCCCCAAAGCCGGCGTTCTACCTAAACTATGTCTTGAACTCTTATAGCTTAACCCCAAAGTATAGTGCTGAAAACACTAAGATGAACCCTAGAAAGTTCTAAGGGTATAAAGGTTTGGTCCTGGCCTTATTATCAGCTGTTTCCCAACTTACACATGCAAGTCTCAGCACACCCGTGAGAACGCCCTTTTAACCTTCACCAGGTAAAGGAGCTGGTATCAGGCGCAGACCCCTTGCCCACGACACCTAGTCTCACCACACCCCTAAGGGTACTCAGCAGTGATCAACTTTGCGCATAAGCGACAGCTTGACTCAGTTAGGGAAAATAGGGCCGGCTAATACGGTGCCAGCCGCCGCGGCTACACCATAGGCTCAAGTTGATAATCGCCGGCGTTAAGCGTGATTAAAGTTTTCTAAAATTAGGACCGAATTAACACTTAGTAGTTTTATGCTTGCTGTTAAGAAGTACACAAACGAAAGTTGCCCTATATTATCTTGAATACACGACAGCTAGGAAACAAACTGGGATTAGATACCCCACTATGCCTAACCGTAAACAATTAACTTACACCCACACCGCCAGGGGACTACGAGCAATGCTTAAAACCCAAAGGATTTGACGGTGTCCCACCCCACTAGAGGAGCCTGTTCTATAATCGATAATCCCCGCTTCACCTAACCATCCCTCGCCTTCAGTCTGTATACCTCCGTCGAAAGCTTACCATGTGAATGCCCGCAGTGAGCTTAATGATCCACCATCAGTACGTCAGGTCAAGGTGCAACTTAAGGAATGGTAAGTAATGGGCTACAATTTCTAATCTAGAACAAACGAAAGACTATGTGAAACCCTAGTCATGAAGGTGGATTTAGTAGTAAAAAGAAAGCAGAGTGTTCTTTTTAACCCGGCTCTGGGACGCGTACACACCGCCCGTCACCCTCTTCGATAGTACTGTATCTGTTCATAACCTAACAACACGTTTTAGAAGAGGTAAGTCGTAACATGGTAAGTGTACTGGAAAGTGCACTTGGTATACTACAAAATGTAGCTTAACAAAAGCCTCTCGCTTACACCTAGAAGATATCTGTTTGATTCAGATCATTTTGAGCCTAAAATCTAGCCCATAATATTCGTATGACCTCCCCCGCCGCCCAACAAGCAAACAAAACATTTTAACATCTTAGTACAGGCGATCGAAAAATTTCTAAGCGCTTCAGACATAGTACCGCAAGGGAAAAATGAAATAAAAATGAAATAACTCTAAAGCCCCAAATAGCAGAGACACCACCTCGTACCTTTTGCATCATGGTCTAGCTAGTCTACCCAAGCATAATGAAATTTTAGTTTGACACCCCGAAACCAAGCGAGCTACTTCGGAACAGCCAAAAGGGCCAACCCGTCTCTGTTGCAAAAGAGTGGGAAGATTCCCAAGTAGAGGTGATAAGCCTACCGAGCCTGGAGATAGCTGGTTGTTCAAGAAAAGAGTTTTAGCTCAACCTTAAGTTTTTTTATTAAACTAAACAAACCCCCAGACTTAAGAGTTATTCAGATAAGGCACAGCTTATTTGAAGTAGGACACAACCTACAACATAGGGTAAACAAGAGTAACCTGAATAAAGTGGGCCTAAAAGCAGCCACCTTTAGAAAAGCGTTAAAGCTTAACTTCCTTCACTCATAATACCTAAAATCTTCACTAACCCCTCACTGCTACTGAACAATTTTATACCCGTATAAAAGCTATAATGCTAGAACTAGTAACAAGAAACTGCTTTTCTCCTAAATGTAAACATAAACCAAAATAGACTATCTAATGGTTATTAACGTAGATGCTAAGTTATAGTAACTCTGCTAGAAAATCCTATAAACCCTAACGTTAACCTTACACTAGAACATTACAGGAAAGATTAAAAGAAAAAGAAGGAACTCGGCAAATTTTAGCCTCGCCTGTTTACCAAAAACATCGCCTCTTGACAAAACATAAGAGGTCCAGCCTGCCCAGTGACAAAGTTCAACGGCCGCGGTACCCTGACCGTGCGAAGGTAGCATAATCACTTGTTCTTTAAATAGGGACTTGTATCAACGGCACTACGAAGGCTATACTGTCTCCTTTTTCTAATCAGTGAAACTGATCTCCCCGTGAAGAAGCGGGGATTAAAGTATAAGACGAGAAGACCCCATGGAGCTTTAAACTCACCATGCACCTCTGTGCTCCTACACCCTTAAACACAATAGGTCTGCATGTTAGTTTTAGGTTGGGGTGACCACGGAGTATAACTTAACCTCCATAGCAAATGGGCTAATACCCTTATCCACGAGACACAACTCTAAGAATTATTAAACTAATGCTTACGACCCGATATTCGATCAATGAACTAAGTTACCCTGGGGATAACAGCGCAATCTACTTCAAGAGCCCATATCGACAAGTAGGTTTACGACCTCGATGTTGGATCAGGGTATCCTGGTGGTGCAGCCGCTACCAACGGTTCGTTTGTTCAACGATTAAAACCCTACGTGATCTGAGTTCAGACCGGAGTAATCCAGGTCGGTTTCTATCTATAAAGTGATCCCCCTAGTACGAAAGGACCGGGGCAACATGGCCAATGCCCAAACAAGCCATCATCTTCCACTAATGAAACTATCTTAATTAGTCTAGACCTAGTAACCCTCCCTAAACCAGGGCAGTTAGTATGGCAGAGCTCGGCTATGCAAGAGACCTAAGTCCTCTCGACCGGGGTTCAAATCCCCCTATTAACTTATTTTATTTCTGTTAAATGCTCTACCCTTACTTTATATTCCCTCTATCCTCCTCGCTGTCGCATTCCTGACTTTGCTCGAGCGAAAGATCCTAGGTTATATACAACACCGTAAGGGCCCCAATATTGTAGGCCCATTTGGGCTTTTTCAACCAATTGCTGACGGCTTAAAACTATTTACTAAAGAACCCGTCCGCCCGTCAACATCCTCACAAGTTTTATTCATGCTAGCTCCCACCCTTGCCCTAACCCTGGCTATAATCATATGAACCCCCTTTCCTATGCCTATTCCCTATGCTAATCTAAACCTTAGTATCCTATTCATTCTTGCCATCTCCAGTTTAATTGTCTACACAATTTTAGGTTCGGGCTGAGCCTCAAACTCCAAATATGCCTTAATTGGAGCCCTCCGAGCCGTCGCCCAAACTATTTCATACGAGGTCACTTTAGCCTTAATTATCCTATGCGCTATCCTCCTCACAGGAGCCTTTACCCTCTCCTCCTTTTCTGCCTCACAAGAATTAACCTGGTTTATTTTACCCCTCTGACCCCTGTTCCTTATGTGATTCGTTTCTATCCTCGCCGAAACCAATCGAGCCCCATTCGACCTTACAGAAGGGGAATCTGAACTAGTCTCCGGTTTCAATGTTGAATATGCAGGGGGGCCCTTCGCACTATTCTTCCTTGCAGAGTACTCCAATATCTTAATAATAAGTTCCCTCTCAGCGATCCTCTTCCTTGGCTCCCACATATTACTATTGATCCTCTCCACCCCCACTCTTATAACCAAAGCCTCTTTACTGGCCTTCTGCTTCCTATGAATCCGAGCCGCTTACCCCCGATTCCGCTATGACCAACTCATACACCTTGTGTGAAAAAATTTCCTCCCCCTTACACTAGTCCTAGTAACATTCTACATCTCTATACCAACCTCCCTCCTTTTCACTCCCCCCCTCCCCTGGAAACGTGCCTGAAAGCTAGGGACCTCCTTGATAGGGAGGCTAATAGGGGTTCAAACCCCCTCGCTTCCTTTAAAGAAGTAGGAATTGAACCTACACCTGAGAGATCAAAACCCTCTGTACTTCCCTTATACTACTCCTTAGTAAGGTAAGCTAAACAAGCTTTTGGGCCCATACCCCAACAATGTCGGTTAAAATCCTTCCTTTACTAATGAACCCCCTCGCCCTCACGATCTTCCTATTAAGCCTCGCTATTGGGACCACTATCACCCTCTCCAGTTTCCACTGAATACTAGCCTGAGTAGGCCTAGAAATTAACACCCTTGCTATTATTCCTCTGATAACAAAAACACCCCACCCACGAGCCATTGAAGCTGCTACAAAATACTTCCTCACCCAAGCCGCAGCCTCCGCCCTAATTCTATTCTCAAGTCTCATTAACGCCTGACAAACCGGGGAATGAAACATCAATTCTCTTTCAGACTTACCAGTAACTACCTTCTCCATTGCTATTATAATAAAACTAGGCCTAGCCCCCCTACACTTTTGAATACCTGAAGTCCTTCAAGGAATTTCACTCCCAACAGGACTAATCTTATCCACCTGGCAAAAAATTGCCCCTATAACCCTACTTCTACACACCTCCCCCCTACTCAACCTCAACTTAACGATTACTTTAGGCCTCACATCTATTCTTATTGGGGGTTGGGGAGGCATCGGCCAAACCCAACTTCGGAAAATCATAGCTTTTTCCTCCATCGGGCATCTAGGGTGAATTGTTGTCATCTTAAAATTTAGCCCCCAACTCTCCTTCTTTAATTTTATTTTATATATTATTATGACGGCTGCTATATTTATGTCCCTGACCGTGATATCCGCCACAAAAATATCACAAATCTCTACTTCATGGTCAAAAACCCCGGCCCTCTCCGCTTCTACCATACTGATTATACTCTCCTTAGCGGGTCTCCCCCCTCTCACAGGATTTGCCCCTAAACTGTTAATTATTCTCGAACTAGTAAAACAAGACGCAATTCTACTTGCCACAGTAATTATATTTATTTCCTTACTAGCCCTCTTTTTTTACTTACGACTAACATATATCATTGCCCTGACCCTCTCACCCAACACCCCTGACTCGTTGCTCATTTGGCGAACCACCCCTAAATCATATTCATTAACCGCTGTTATGAATACCCTAGCCCTTACTCTCCTCCCCCTTACACCCACTATCCTCTTTCTATAGAAACTTAGGCTAACATAGACCAAAGGCCTTCAAAGCCTTAAGTGAAGGTTAAACCCCTTCAGTTTCTGTAGGACTTGCAAGATATCAACTTACATCTCCTGAATGCAACTCAGACTCTTTAAATTAAGATAAAGTCCTCTAGAATGACGGGCCTCGATCCCGTAATATTTTAGTTAACAGCTAAACACTCTATCCAGCGAGCTTCATTCTACTTCTCCCGTCTGGTGAAAAAAACGGGAGAAGCCCCGGCAGGTGCTAACCTGCGTTTTAGGGTTTGCAACCCCACGTGATAACACCCCAAGGCCTGGTAAAGAGAGGGCTCAAACCTCTGTCTTCGGAGCTACAATCCGCCGCCTGCTCGGCCACTTTACCTGTGATACTTACCCGCTGATTTTTCTCTACTAACCATAAAGACATTGGAACCCTCTACCTAATCTTCGGGGCCTGAGCCGGCATGGTCGGAACAGCCCTAAGCCTTCTTATTCGAGCAGAATTAAGCCAACCGGGAACTCTCTTGGGGGACGACCAGATCTACAATGTTATCGTCACTGCCCACGCATTTGTAATGATTTTCTTTATAGTCATACCAATCCTAATCGGGGGCTTTGGTAACTGACTAATCCCCATGATGATTGGAGCCCCTGACATAGCCTTCCCCCGGATAAATAATATGAGCTTCTGGCTACTCCCACCATCCTTCTTTCTCCTCTTAGCCTCCTCTACAGTTGAAGCTGGAGCAGGTACAGGCTGAACAGTCTATCCCCCTTTAGCTGGCAACCTAGCCCACGCGGGCCCATCGGTAGACCTAGCCATCTTCTCGCTACACCTGGCCGGGGTATCATCAATCCTGGGGGCAATCAATTTTATTACAACAATTATTAATATAAAACCCGCATCCACAACACAATACCAAACACCCCTGTTCGTCTGATCTGTTCTGATCACTGCTGTACTCCTGCTTCTTTCTCTCCCAGTCCTAGCCGCTGGAATTACCATACTTCTCACAGACCGAAATCTAAACACCACCTTTTTCGACCCTGCAGGGGGAGGAGACCCAGTTCTCTACCAGCACCTATTCTGATTCTTCGGCCATCCTGAAGTCTACATTCTTATCCTCCCGGGCTTTGGCATCATCTCCCATGTGGTAGCCTACTACTCTAATAAAAAAGAGCCTTTTGGGTACATGGGAATAGTATGAGCAATGCTCTCTATCGGCCTCTTGGGCTTCATTGTTTGAGCCCACCACATATTTACAACTGACCTAAATGTGGACACACGAGCCTACTTCACATCCGCTACAATGATTATTGCTATTCCAACGGGAGTTAAGGTATTCAGCTGGCTGGCCACAATGCATGGAGGAGTCATTAAATGGGACGCTCCAATACTTTGAGCTCTTGGGTTCATTTTCCTTTTTACAGTCGGAGGTCTTACTGGCATTGTCCTAGCAAACTCATCTATTGATATTGTGCTTCATGATACATACTATGTAGTAGCCCACTTCCACTATGTGCTATCCATAGGAGCAGTCTTTGCAATCATAGCTGGGTTTGTCCATTGATTCCCACTATTTACAGGGTTTACCCTTCACGACTTGTGGACTAAAATCCACTTTGTTGTTATATTTGCCGGGGTTAATTTAACATTTTTTCCGCAACATTTTCTTGGGCTAGCAGGAATGCCACGCCGCTATTCTGACTACCCAGATGCATACACCCTGTGGAACACAGTCTCATCTATTGGATCTCTAATTTCCCTCGTAGCTGTAGTCATAATAATATTCATTATTTGAGAGGCTTTTGCTGCCAAACGTCTGTTCCCAGGGGCAGAATTAGCATCAACTAATATTGAATGAGTACTAGGGTTCCCACCCCACTATCATACGTTTGAAGAATCAACTTTCTCTATCAAATTAACCCAAGAAAGGAGGGAATTGAACCCCCGTACCCTGGTTTCAAGCCAGACACATAGCCTCTCTGTCACTTCCTTTGAGGGGTTAGTTAAACAATAACACTGCCTTGTCAAGACAGAATTACTAGTTAAACTCTTGTACCCCTCTATGGCACACCCCACCCAACTCGGCTTCCAAGACGCAGCCTCTCCTATCATAGAAGAATTGCTCCACTTTCACGACCACGCCCTTATAGCAGTACTCTTAATTAGTATACTTGTCTTATATATCATTTCTGTTTTAATAACAACTAAACTTTCTAGCACCAACACAATTGACGCCCAAGAAATCGAGATAGTCTGAACTATCATACCCGCTGTTATCCTTATTGTAATTGCACTACCATCTCTGCGCATTCTTTACCTAATAGATGAGATTAGCAACCCAGATATGACCGTAAAAACAATTGGCCATCAATGGTACTGAAGCTACGAGTACTCAGACTTCCCCAACTTAAATTTTGACTCTTATATGACACCGACAAAAGACTTAGAACCGGGCCACTTCCGCCTCCTAGAAGTAGACAACCGAATGGTCACCCCAATTGGTACAGCCACACGAATCCTTATCACTGCCGAAGATGTCCTTCACTCCTGAGCTGTGCCCGCCCTAGGTGTTAAATCTGATGCAATCCCAGGTCGGCTAAACCAAACCTCCTTCCTCATCGCCCACCCTGGGATCTACTACGGCCAATGTTCCGAAATCTGCGGGGCTAATCATAGTTTTATACCCATTGTAATCGAAGCCCTCCCAGTAGCAAATTTCTTAAACTGGATAAATGTTACTCAAAACGCCTCATTAAGAAGCTGTAGGTTAGCAACAGCCTTTTAATCTGTAGACAGGTGATTCCGACCACCCTTAATGACATGCCCCAACTCAACCCCCTGCCATGATTATGTTATCTCATTCTTGTGTGACTAATTTTCCTCTCCTTAGCACCTTCTAAAATTTTAAATCACATCAACCTTAATGAACCTAACTCTAAAAGTGCTAAAACAAATAACTGCATATGAACTTGACCATGATAATAGACTTATTTAGCCAATTTGCCTCTACAACTTATCTTGGGGCCCCCATCATTCTTCTAGCCATACTCGCCCCATGACTATTACTCCCCACACCCCCCACCAAGTGAATCAATAACCGCCTTACAACCTCTCAAAATTGGTTTCTAACTTTGTTCACTAAACAACTCTTGCTACCCCTCAACATACCAGCCCATAAATGAGCCTTCCTCTTAACCTCCCTGATAGCCTTCCTTCTAAGCATAAACCTACTAGGCCTATTACCCTACACATTTACACCCACAACTCAACTGTCAATCAATCTAGGACTGGCTGTCCCGCTCTGACTGGCAACCGTTCTTACGGGCTTCCGTAGCCAACTCAACCACTCCCTAGCACATTTTCTCCCGGAGGGAACTCCCACCCCCCTTATCCCAATCTTGATCTTAATCGAAACCATCAGCCTCTTCATCCGACCTTTAGCCCTGGGGGTCCGACTCACCGCTAATCTCACCGCTGGACACCTCCTTATTCACCTAATTTCCTCAGCCGTGACCGCAATCTACCCCCTATCTATTATGGTCTCATTATTAACCTTCTCAATTCTGATTCTCCTCACAATTCTAGAAATTGCAGTCGCTATGATTCAAGCTTACGTTTTTGTCCTTTTACTAAGTCTGTATCTACAAGAAAATACTTATGGCCCACCAAGCACACGCTTTCCACATAGTTAACCCCAGCCCTTGACCCCTTACAGGAGCCGCCGCTGCTTTTTCAGTAACATCCGGCCTCGCCGCATGATTCCATTTTGACACTTTCACTGTTCTAGCCCTAGGCCTTATTTTAATACTACTAACGATATACCAATGATGACGAGATGTCGTCCGCGAGGGGACCTTCCAAGGCCACCACACCCCGCCCGTTCAAAAAGGCCTTCGTTACGGCATAATCTTGTTTATTACCTCCGAAGTATTTTTTTTTGTGGGCTTCTTCTGAGCATTTTATAATGCCAGCCTTGCCCCTACGCCAGACGTAGGAGAATGCTGGCCCCCAACAGGAATTACCCCCTTTAACCCCTTTGAAATTCCCCTCCTAAATACAGCGGTACTTCTCGCCTCAGGGGTTTCTGTTACTTGAGCCCACCATAGCATCATGCAAGCTGACCGTAAAGGTACTCTTCAAGCTCTCACTATTACAGTCTCCTTAGGGCTTTATTTTACCCTCCTCCAAGCCATAGAGTATTATGAAGCCCCCTTCACAATTGCAGACGGAATTTACGGTACTACATTCTTTGTAGCCACAGGCTTCCATGGTCTACATGTAATCATTGGGTCTGTTTTTCTTATTGCCTGCCTCCTCCGACAATTACTTTTCCACTTTACTTCACACCACCATTTTGGATTTGAGGCTGCAGCCTGATACTGGCATTTTGTAGATGTTGTCTGACTTTTCCTCTATGTTTCAATCTACTGATGAGGCTCGTATTTTCTTAATACAGTAGTATAGATGACTTCCAATCATCTCGCCTTGGTTAAACCCCAAGAGAAAATAATGTTTGTATACTTCTTTACCGCCTCTCTTTTATCGGCCATTCTAGCTGCAATTAGCTTCTGACTCCCTCTGATTTCTCCTGACACAGAAAAACTTTCCCCATATGAATGCGGATTCGACCCCCTCGGATCTGCCCGCCTCCCCTACTCTATGCGATTTTTCCTTGTAGCTATTCTTTTTCTACTTTTTGACCTAGAAATCGCACTACTTCTCCCAACCCCTTGAGCTCTCCAACTCCAAGACCCATCTATAGCCGTTATTTGAGCTATCACTATTATTATTCTCTTAATTTTTGGTTTTACCTACGAATGAATCCAAGGAGGGCTTGAATGAGCCGAATGGGGTGTTAGTCCAATAAAGACAGTTGATTTCGACTCAACCAATTATGGTTTGAATCCATAATACCCCCATGACCATCCTTCTAGTTGTAATATTTTCCATTGTCCTCGCAGGCCTGTCTTTCCACCGCATACACCTCCTATCAGCCCTCCTATGCCTAGAAGGTATAATATTGACTATCTTTATTGGCCTCAGCCTATGACCCCACCAAATATTTGCTAGTCCCTTTTTGACCCCCCTTATTATGCTAACTATGTCGTCCTGCGAGGCCGCTTTAGGATTATCCCTAATAATTGCCACAGCCCGCTCCCACGGCACTGACAACCTTAAAACCCTAAACCTCCTGCAATGTTAATAATTTTATCTGCCTGAGTTTCAGTATTTCCCACAATCCTTATAGCCCCAGCCAAACATATATGAACATTGGCCACTAGTCAAGGTTTCCTAATTACATTCTTTTCCCTCTCTTGGATATTTCTTCAAGACTTTAACTTCGCCAACCCCTTGTTTCTTATTGACAAAATTTCTGGTCCTCTCACTATCCTAACCTGCTGGTTATTTCCCCTTACTATATTAGCCAGCCAAAGCAAGATACGCCTAGAGCCCATCAACCGCCAACGGGCCTATATTCTTAATATTACATTTTTACAACTAATAACTCTCTTAGCCTTCTCTACACCGGATCTAATATTGTTTTTCATCTTTTTTGAAGCCTCGCTAGTTCCAACCATAATTGTTATTACCCGCTGAGGTGCCCAAGAACGACGACTAGAAGCCGGCATATACTTAGCTTTCTACACAATACTCGGGGCTATCCCCCTTATAATCTGGATTACCAAATTTTATTCTGTGCATGGCTCCCTCCTACCGACCCTAACCCACACCCTTCATATTACCCAAGCCGCAACAAATTACCCGGGCCTATTTTGGACTATCTACAATGCAGCATTCCTCGTTAAGCTGCCCATTTATTGCCTCCACCTCTGGCTTCCTAAAGCTCATGTCGAAGCACCCATCGCAGGTTCCATAATCCTGGCGGGCACCCTTCTTAAGCTCGGGGGTTACGGTATTCTCCGTTCAGCCCCTCTTCTGCGAGAAGAAGATCTAAACCAAACGCTACCCATTATACTCATCGCCATCCTAGGCATCCTAGCCACTGCACTCCTTTGTCTACGACAAACAGACTTAAAATCTCTCATTGCTATATCTTCAGTTAGTCACATAAACCTGGTACTCGCTGCCGTCCTAGTCTCTTCACCATGAAGCTACTCGGGAGCAATGGTAATAATAATTGCCCACGGCCTTACGTCTTCAGCCCTCTTCTGCCTCGCTAACACCTCCTATGAACGCACAAATAGCCGAACCATGATTTTACTTCGTGGGATGCTACTTATTTTTCCTCTTGCCGGACTATGATGACTAATTATTATACTACTTAACATAGGCCTCCCCCCATCAATTAACTTTGCAGGTGAAGTTCTTATTATATTATCCCTATTCAGCTGATCCCCAGTTGCTTTTTTAACCGTGGCCCTTAATTTAATTTTTACAACCGCCTACACCCTCTACGTCCTTTGAGCAACCCAACGAGGCCCCCTGCCAGACCACATCAAAACACTATTTCCCTATCAAATTCGTGAACATCTTCTTCTTTCTCTTCATATTCTGCCAGGCTTTCTTCTTATTCTCAACCCGGAACTTATTCTCTGTAAATATAGTTTAATAAAAACATTAGATTGTGATTCTAGTAATAAAGGTTAAACCCCTTTTGTTCACCGAGCTCAATTGGTGTAGTGGGAACTGCTAATTACCCACGACTACAGTTCAATTCTGTAGTTTGCTCACACACACTATCCTGACCCCTAGTGTGGATTATGTCCCATCAGACAAACCTGACTGCCCTAGGCATCTCCGCCCTTGTTATTATACTAATTATTCATACTCTAATTTATTCTCGCACAAAATACTTCCACCTACTGGCCCAAGATGCAGTAAAAATAGCATTTTTCATCTCCCTCTATCCTCTGTACGCTTTTCTTAGTGATGACAGTGCAAATGCTTCAGCCACCACAACATGATTTAGCTTGGGGACTACCGGTCTCGCCTTCACAACACAATTTGATTTATACACCCTACTTTTCCTTCCTGTTGCTTTCCTCGTCACATGAAGTATCTTAGAATTCTCCACCTGGTATATGCAATCCGACCCCAGCATCGACATATTCTTCAAATACCTCCTGATTTTTCTTCTCGCCATGATTATTCTTGTCTGCTCTGGTAACCTCTGCTTATTCTTCGTAGGCTGAGAAGGCGTAGGAATTATATCTTTCCTGTTGATCGGCTGGTATCATGCTCGAGCAAACGCTGCCACCGCGGCTTTACAAGCTGTTCTTTACAACCGCATCGGTGACATTGGGTTCCTTATGGCTTTTTGCTGACTTTTAATGAATATCCAGTCTTTAGACCTCCCCTATATCCTCTCAATACCCCCCTACCCCGGGGTTTTACTAGGGTTTATTACAGCTGCGGCAAGCAAATCCGCTCAATTTGGCTTCCACCCTTGACTTGCTTCAGCCATAGAAGGCCCGACACCAGTATCTGCACTCTTGCACTCTAGCACTATAGTAGTAGCAGGTATCTTTCTTCTCATCCGCATCCATCCACTACTATCTCAAGCCCCTCAAGCCCTAACTATCTGTCTCTGCCTAGGTGCTATATCCACATTCTTCGCTGCCACTTACGCCCTAGCACAAAATGACATTAAAAAGATTATTGCCTACTCAACTTCCAGCCAGCTAGGCCTAATAATAGTAGCTATCGGCCTTAACCTCCCCTATCTCGCCTTCTTCCACATCTGCACTCATGCATTCTTTAAAGCAATGTTATTCTTATGCTCCGGCCTCATTATTCATTCTCTCAACAATGAACAAGACATCCGAAATATGGGAGGACTTCAACACGTTCTTCCAACAACAACCACATGCCTCTCCATCGGCAGCTTTGCCCTCATAGGGACCCCATTCCTTGCCGGCTTTTACTCTAAAGATGCTATTATTGAAGCAGCAAGCACATCATATGTAAACTTTGCAGCTCTCCTTTTAACACTCGTAGCTACAGCATTTACCGCAGTTTATAGCATACGTCTAATTTACTTCGCCTCAATGATGGAGCCCCGAATAAACCCAATTTTAATGTGTGATGAAAACGATAATCGAATCCTAAACCCACTAACACGTCTAGCCCTAGGCTCGATCCTAGCCGGGATTCTAATCTTTAAAACCACGCTACCCACCCACCCCCATATCCACACCATGCCAATATACATAAAACTAACCGCCTTAATTGTTACAGTTCTTGCTTTCACCATCGCTTATGAATTAACAAAAACTTTTTGGACTGTAGTTCCTAAAAGCCCTGTGTCTGAGGAATTTGACCCCTCGTTCCACAACCACCTACTTCACCGTGCTGTCACCGTAGTAACCCTCAACTCAGCCGGACAAATTATTGCCCACGTTCTGGAATCTATTATCCATAAAAAACTGGGGCCCGACTATTCTGAGCGCTTCCAATCGTCCCCGATTAAAATAGTGCGAGTAACCCAAACCGCCCGGATCAAAACTTATCTCTCAGCTTTTTTCATTACCTTACTTTTTACAGTCCTGATCTTAAAAATTGCTTCTAGGCCCCCTTATAGCCTTACGCACGCCCACATACAATTTTTTAGACAGGGATCGCCACCTAGTAAAGTCCGCTGTTCTATAATCTTACAGCCCGCAAAGCTCCCCCTCCCTGGTGCCCTCGTACCACCTCAAAAACCACAAACAAAGTTAATAATAAGCTTCACCCCCCGAAAAGTAAGAGCCACCCCCCACTGCACAACATATTCCCAGCTGCCCACACCTCATCACTCCCCACCTCCCACCCAGGCCCCAACAAAAATTTTATCCCCCCATACTCCGTTTGTAACCCTCAATAAACTAATAACAAGTTGTATACCACAAGATAAGCTATCACCACTCGATTTCCTCACGCCTCTGGGTAAGGCTCCGCCACCAGGGCAGCACAATAAGCAAATACAACTATTATCCCCCCCAAGTACACGAGAAACAACACCAAAGATAAAAAACTAACCCCCCACTTTATTAATATTAAACACCCAGCCCCAGAGCCCCCGACTAACCCCAAAGCCGCATAATAAGGCGAGGGGTTTGAAGCCACTGCCAAAAGCCCAACTAATAAACATAATTCTGTCATCATTGTTTCTGCTAGGACTTTAACCTAGACCTACAGCTTGAAAAACTGTTGCTGTAATTCAACTACAAAAACTTTATGTCGACTACTATACGCAAATCCCACCCCCTCCTTAAAATCATTAACGGCTCGTTCATCGACCTCCCAACCCCCTCCAATATTTCTGCCTGATGAAACTTTGGTTCACTGCTAGGTGTCTGTCTAATCGTTCAAATCGCTACCGGGCTGTTTCTAGCCATGCACTACACAGCTGATACTTCTTTAGCATTTTCATCCATCGCCCACATCTGCCGAGATGTAAACAACGGCTGACTTCTTCGCAACCTCCACGCCAACGGTGCGTCATTCTTCTTCATCTGCATTTACTTCCACATCGGTCGAGGCCTTTACTACGGCTCCTACCTCTATAAAGAAACGTGAAACATTGGTGTAATCCTCCTATTCTTAGTGATAGCCACAGCTTTTGTGGGCTATGTCTTACCATGAGGTCAAATGTCCTTCTGAGGCGCTACAGTAATTACTAACCTCCTCTCAGCCGCCCCTTACATCGGCTTTGACTTAGTTCAATGAATTTGAGGGGGCTTCTCAGTAGACAACGCCACCCTTACCCGATTCTTTACATTCCACTTCATTCTCCCATTCATCATCGCAGCTGTAAGTATAATCCACCTCTTATTTCTCCACCAAACGGGCTCATCCAACCCCACAGGGCTTAATTCCAACCTAGACAAAGTCTCCTTCCACCCCTACTTTTCCTTTAAAGATCTTTTCGGCTTTGTAATCCTTCTTGGTTCCCTCGCAGCCCTATCAACCTTTTCCCCCAACCTGCTTGGAGACCCAGATAACTTCACACCAGCCAACCCCCTAGTTACACCCCCACACATCAAGCCAGAGTGATACTTCTTATTCGCCTACGCAATTCTCCGCTCGATCCCTAATAAACTAGGAGGAGTCCTAGCTCTTCTCTTCTCTATCCTAATTCTCTTCTTAATGCCCCTCACCCACACCTCCAAACTTCGCTCCCTAATGTTCCGCCCTATTGCCAAAATTTTCTTTTGAACCTTAATTGCAAATACAACTATTCTTACATGAATTGGGGGACAACCCGTAGAAGACCCCTTTATTATCATCGGCCAAATCACTTCAGGCCTCTATTTCTTAATCTTTGTCCTCCTCGTTCCCACTTTAGGCCTCCTGGAAAACAAACTTCTCAAAATCTAA